GACATTGGGTTTTGGAGACCCACGTTCTACCGAACTGAACTAAGAGCGCTTTCTTATCATAATAAATAAGCCTGTAAAAAAGAGGATTCTTTTATTTTATAACCCCAATACATCGTGCACACCTATACTATCATATATCATATATAATATGAGAAAATGGTAGATTATGTATGCTTCATTTTAATCAATCTAAAACTAAAATGGCTCCCTCCTTACTGCTCAAAGGAGAAGTAATAGGTAGGGATGACAGGATTTGAACCTGTGACATTTTGTACCCAAAACAAACGCGCTACCAAGCTGCGCTACACCCCTTTCAATTGGCCTACAATGTCATTGTAGAGAATCCCTGTCTTGTTTTCCACACCCTTATTTCATCTATTGATATACAAAAATTATCTTTCCATTTCCTCTTTTTGGTCTCATATCATATAACAACCATATAATGAATAATAAATGAATATTTTTGGCGGGAATTCTCAGGCGGAAAGGGACCTATTTTGCTGTTTTAAGAAAAGGAAAATCTTATCTATCGAATCATTGTACATTTAAATTTGAATTTTGAATTAGGAATTCCGGGTACAAATAAAATATACAAATACAAGTGGTCTTTAACCACACATACATGTGATTATATATGTATTACCATAATGTAATACGATAAAGAAGGAGGATTTAAAATGCGAGATCTAAAAACATATCTTTCCGTAGCACCGGTACTAAGTACTCTCTGGTTCGGTTCTTTAGCGGGTTTATTGATAGAGATCAATCGTTTCTTCCCGGATGCGTTAACATTCCCTTTTTTTTAATTCTAGTTATTGCCGCGGGACGGGGCGAAAAAGATTAGATCGAGATACAATCAAATATCTGTGACTACTCTCTCGCCCCCTTTTTTTTTTAGTTTTTTTTTTAGAATTATATAAGAATTAGATAAAATAAATAAGGAGGGTAGAACGAAAAAAGTGGATTCAACCTCACCGAAACTCGGGTTCAAGCTCCAATTAAATTACTAGTAGAGCGAAAAGAGAAATGTGGCTGGAACAACAGTATCCTACAAGATACTTAAAGAAAATACCGTACTGTGATTCTAAATAGAGTTAGAAATCATTGTATTACTTATTCTTATTATTTACTATTACTATAAATCTATATTGATTTACTATATTGATTGCAATTGATTGCAACGAAATCTTTCAGGATTTGGTTTTGAGTTAGCAACTTTTATTTATTTCTTTTTTTTTTTCATTCCTTTCTTCTTCACTTTTGATCGGAAAATAGAAGAGTTCGGTGAATTAAAAACTCAAAGGAGGTTCATGGCCAAGAGTAAAGATATCCGAGTAACGATTATTTTGGAATGTACCAGTTGTGTTCGAAACGGCGTTAATAAGGAATCAACGGGCATTTCCAGGTATATTACTCAAAAAAATCGACACAATACGCCTAGTCGATTGGAATTGAAGAAATTCTGTCCCTATTGTTACAAACATACAATTCACGGGGAGATAAAGAAATAAATCGAATCAAGTGTTCGTATGTCACCCCTTCCCGAGAATATCAAAATATGACATTAGGTATATAATATATTAAGTATATAATTAGTTATATATATAACGCATATTTTATTTATATATATATATTTATATTATTATTCTATATTATTATATTATTAATATTATTACATATATTTATATTACATATATTTATTATTACATTTATATATATTTAATTACATTTATACATTTATATATATATTCAATTTGAATTTATATATATTTAAATAATAATAAAATAAAATAAACAATAATAATAAAATAAACAAACCAAATCCTATTTATTATATTAATTCTATAATTTGAATTTGATCCGATCAAAATAGGATTTTAGAAATAGAGATAAGGATAGGATTCTTTTTAGAAATAAGGAATAAAGAAACCATGGATAAATCCAAGCGACTCTTTCTTAAATCCAAGCGATCTTTTCGTAGGCGTTTGCCCCCGATCCAATCGGGGGATCGAATTGATTATAGAAACATGAGTTTAATTAGTCGATTTATTAGTGAACAAGGAAAAATATTATCTAGGCGAGTAAATAGACTGACCTTAAAACAACAACGATTAATTACTATTGCTATAAAACAAGCTCGTATTTTATCTTCGTTACCCTTTCTTAATAATGAGAAACAATTTGAAAGAAGCGAGTCGACCGCTAGAACTACTGCTCTTAGAACCAGAAATAAATAGGCTTATCCTTCAATTGACTCAAAATTATCAAACGTAGACTGATGCTTTATTCAAAAAATCTGATAATCAAAATTGTCGTGTCGTAAGAAAAAATAAATAAATAAAAGAATCGAATCCGGTTGGGGAAGAAAAAGAAATTTTTTTTTATTGAGCGTCTTCGCTCATCTTGTTTTGATGACCTTATCAGAATTTTTTTATCATATTAATTTCTACTCTACCTTCCCCGAGTTCATTCTCGAGGGAACCCCATTTCATTTAAAGCATTTCGGTGGATTCCTTACGATCTCCTTATTTTATAATCTCGTTGGAAATCATATAAAAACAATTCCTATTTGAGATAGCTATTTGTGCAAGTATTTTACGATTAAGAAGCAACTGTTTCTTGTACAGATTGTGTATTAATCTACTATAACTATAGGATACCCCCATTCCGCGAATTACTGCATTTATTCGAGTGATCCACAAACGACGAAAATCTCTTTTTTTCCTATCTCTATCCCGATGAGCCGAAACCAAAGCTCTTATTCTTTGTTGAGTAATAGTTCGAGTAAGTCTTGAATGAGCCCCTCGAAAGCTTGATGCAAATAAACGAATTTTTGTTCGACGTCTCCGAGCTATATATCCCCGTTTAATTCTGGTCATTGAATAAAAGAAATTTTGATGAATAACTAATTCTTTCTTTCAGTTATTCTTTTCTAGTCTATTAATAACAAAACGGATTCTTCCAATGTATAAAATAAAAATTCCAATGGCTTTTGCTACTATAACCGTCCCGACCACGATTTTTCCTTTTTTCTAGGCATTTCATTTCGCCTTGAAATAAGAAATTGTATTGATACTAGGTATCAAAAAAAGCATATTAACTAAAATAAAGGAGTAAATAGAAATGGATAAATAAATAGTGGGTTCCATCGTTTCTATGGTTACTTCTTAAACGGTGAGGTCCTCTCTATACACCGGAGCTCGTTCCTTCATTTAATTGCTAACTTGTACAGTTCACACTATTCGGCTCTACTCATAAATTTTCCAGTAATAGATCTTTCACAACGAGATCTATCTTATACAGTAACGGTATGTAAGTATGAGGATTAATTGGGTAGCTGACCCTGTTAGTCCGTTCTTTGCAAGAGTCGAAGCCTAATCTTTTTGCTTTTAAAATAGGATTTTCCCCGCTTAATGGATAAGCATTTGCTACCAATGGGGAATTTTTTCTCATCTTAAATTCCAAGATTGGATTTGCGCCAATGGAAACCATAAATTTCATACACAATAGAAGGATATGGTAGATCTATCTTTTTTAGATAGTCAACGGAAGAACCCCATTCTATTCACTGGTACTGATCGTTGATACTGAAAAAATTGTTTCTTTTTTCTCAGCCCATGATCTGAACAAGTCGCACATACACCCTAGTACATGTTCCTCGGCGCTGAGGACATCCCCGAAGAGCAGGGGATTTCGTGACATTTCTAATTGGCTGTCTTGCATTTCTAATAAGTTGTTTAATAGTTGGCATGCTGAATCATATACATAATAGACTGGTTTAGATCGATCCTAACCAGATGATTATGAATTACTTCTTTTTCTATTTAATTTATATAGATTAATAAAATATTAACCCCTTAAGTTAAGAAGGAAAGGAATAAGAGGGATTAAATCAATCTTAATTAAATTGTGGATTGGTGTTAAATCGTTGCTATTGCTATTTGTTATTTAACCGCTACAAGATCCACAATTCCATGAGCTTGGGCTTCTGTTGCTGACATAAAAACATCTCTTTCCATGTCTTCGGATACAACCCATAAGGGCTTGCCCGTTCTTTGTACATAAACCCTTGTGATGCTTTCGCGAAGTTTCAGTAGTTCTTCCGCTTCCAGGATAAATTCTCCCGTTTGTGCCTCATAAAAAGAACTAGCAGGTTGATGGATCATTACCCTGATGATATAACATAAAAAAAGGTTCTTCTAACTCACATAATGAGGCGAGAAGAATAGCTAAAGAATAATAAGAAAAAAAGATAGAATTGAACAACCGTACAGGCATTTTTTGCGCATTGCATACGGCTTTACAATGGAATTCTCTTTTTTCGATGAAAGAAAAAAGAGAAAATATAAGGTCTATTAGACCCAGATCAATAAATAATCCAATTACCACCCTTCTTTTTTTTCGGAAAAGTTAAAAAATACTATGATGGCCCCGTTGCTTTATATATTTATTTCGTCTGTGATTCAGCAATCCCAAAGTTTCTTTTTTTTTTTTTTGAAAAAAAAGAAAGAAAAAAATAGTCTTTTTTTTTGTACTCTTTTATAACATATTTATAACATAAATATTGTTAATAGCCTCTGGTGCGAAAAGAAAAAAAAGTTTGTGACGCTGAGATGGGCCCACGACAGCTAAGATAAAATTGGAAATGCCCTTTCTCTCATACTACTCTTTCGATACATAATCTAATATTTTATTTTGAAAAAAAAAAGAAATAAAAAAAAATTTCATATCGAATTCGAAGTGCCATGCTATTATTACTTACTAATTCATATTTCATATGGCGAAGGCATAGTCTTCTTTTTTCTTTCCATCAAATAAAAAAAACTCATTGGCGCCGAGCGTGAGGGAATGCTAGACGTTTGGTAATTTCTCCTCCGGCCAGGAGAAAAGATCCCATTGAAGCAGCCAATCCCATGCATATTGTATGCACATCTGGTTGCACAAATTGCATAGTATCATAAATAGCTACTCCGGGTATTACCCATCCGCCAGGAGAGTTTATAAACAAATACAGATCTTTGGCATCATTCTCTATACTGAGATATACCATAAGACCAATAAGTTGATTCGAGATCTCGCTATCAACCTCTTGGCCTAAAAAAAGTAATCTTTCTCGATAAAGTCGGTTGATTAGGATAAAACTGTATCCCTTAGTAGCCGTACAGGCACCTTTTGATGCATACGGTTCAACAAAGATTGCGAAAAAAAATCAATGTGTAGATTCCAGCCATCCTTCGTTTTTCCTAGTGGGCCCTTTCTAACTTCTAATTTCTAATGAAGGGGCTTTTTCTTACATTTTTTAAATAAAATGAAATTCAAAATTAAATTAAAGAAAGATGAGTTTTGGCCCGTTTTCCTATACCTATAATATAGAAAAAATTCGCTAAACTTATCGCACAAACTTTTCATTGATCTATTTTTTTTTCATTGGGATTCAATCCAAATCACGATGTCATTTTCTTGTTCCTGAATGGGTTTCGTCAATTTTTTATTCAATTTTTTTAGGTTTATGCTCTACTCCGAGTAAAGATCTGCCCGATTTTGATTTGCGCATATAGGACAAATGACCCAATACCACGTCTTTTTGCTATGATTTCATTTACTTTTTTATTTTAATTTAATTCCCTTTTCTTTCATGTTTTCCGCCAAATATTCAACGTATTTCTCATATTATTCGATTGATTAACAGTTTGAAATCGCTCTTATTTATATTTATAATTTAAAAAGAAAAAAAAAATTTATGATTATGATATAGGTGGTAATCATAAATATATTACCAATTGGGTTTTTTCTAAACGGAGCCTGTATACTTCATTTTATCGGTCCAACCAAGCCAACCATAAATCATTCTAATTGAAAATATTAATCTGGATACCCCCCCAAAAAAATGAAATGGATCTCTAATTGCACTTCATTACACTTCACGCTACAAATTTTTGATAATTCAATCAATCTTTTTTGGGCGAAACAGAGGATATCTCGATCGGGCGAGAGAACGGGGGAATCCCATATGACCCAATATATTTGACAAGTCGCACTATACGTCAACCCAAACTGCATCTTCCTCCCCCGGATTTCGAAAAGGAACTCTTGGAACACCAATAGGCATTAAAGGAAGGAAAAAGACTTAAATACTATATTTCACTTTGATGTGGAAGCGTAATAATGGTCTTAATAATATTGGCCTTTATCAGATTTTATACTATCATATTTTATACATAGATAGAATAAGGCCATAAAATAAAGAAAGACGGAACGAATGAAAGAGAATTCTTACGAATAGGTCCTTTGAATGATGAACAAATAGGGATGCATTCATTCATAAAAAATAGGATCAACCCCCATTGCGTATTGATACTTATCGGGTATAGAATAGATCTGCTTCTCTTTTTTCTTCTGAGCCGAATTCTTCCCTTATTACTAATGGAATAGAACAAATATTAATCCTTTCTCCGAAAGAATCCACCGAAAAGGGGAGGTATTCCAATGCAATAAAGTTACATAGTGTCTATTTTTCGTTGATAAAGGGGTATTTCCATGGGTTTGCCTTGGTATCGTGTTCATACTGTCGTATTGAATGATCCCGGTCGCTTGCTTTCTGTTCATATAATGCATACGGCTCTGGTTGCTGGTTGGGCCGGTTCAATGGCTCTATATGAATTAGCCGTTTTTGATCCCTCCGATCCCGTTCTTGATCCAATGTGGAGACAAGGTATGTTCGTTATACCCTTCATGACTCGTTTAGGAATAACCAATTCATGGGGCGGTTGGAGTATTACAGGGGGGACTATAACAAATCCGGGTATTTGGAGTTACGAAGGTGTGGCCGGAGCACATATTGTGTTTTCTGGCTTGTGCTTCTTGGCAGCTATCTGGCATTGGGTATATTGGGATCTAGAAATTTTTTGTGATGAGCGCACAGGAAAACCTTCTTTGGATTTGCCCAAGATTTTTGGAATTCATTTATTTCTCTCAGGAGTGGCTTGCTTTGGCTTTGGCGCATTTCATGTAACAGGATTGTATGGTCCTGGAATATGGGTGTCCGACCCTTATGGACTAACTGGCAAGGTACAACCTGTAAATCCAGCGTGGGGCGTGGAAGGTTTTGATCCTTTTGTTCCGGGAGGAATAGCCTCTCATCATATTGCAGCAGGAACATTGGGCATATTAGCGGGCTTATTCCATCTTAGTGTCCGTCCACCCCAACGTTTATACAAAGGATTACGTATGGGAAATATTGAAACCGTCCTTTCCAGTAGTATAGCTGCTGTCTTTTTTGCAGCTTTTGTTGTTGCTGGAACTATGTGGTATGGTTCAGCAACTACCCCCATCGAATTATTTGGTCCTACTCGTTATCAATGGGATCAAGGATACTTCCAGCAAGAAATATATCGAAGGGTTAGTGCTGGGTTAGCCGAAAATCAAAGTTTATCAGAAGCTTGGTCTAAAATTCCTGAAAAATTAGCTTTTTATGATTACATTGGCAATAATCCGGCAAAAGGAGGATTATTCAGAGCGGGTTCAATGGACAACGGGGATGGAATAGCCGTTGGGTGGTTAGGACACCCTATCTTTAGAGATAAAGAAGGGCGTGAACTTTTTGTACGTCGTATGCCTACTTTTTTTGAAACATTTCCGGTTGTTTTGGTAGACGGAGACGGAATTGTTAGAGCGGATGTCCCTTTTAGAAGGGCAGAATCAAAGTATAGTGTCGAACAAGTAGGTGTAACTGTTGAGTTCTATGGTGGCGAACTCAATGGAGTGAGTTATAGTGATCCTGCTACTGTGAAAAAATATGCTAGACGTGCTCAATTGGGTGAAATTTTTGAATTAGATCGTGCTACTTTGAAATCCGATGGTGTTTTTCGTAGCAGTCCAAGGGGTTGGTTTACTTTTGGGCATGCTTCGTTTGCTTTGCTTTTCTTCTTCGGACACATTTGGCATGGTGCTAGAACCCTGTTCAGAGATGTTTTTGCCGGTATTGATCCAGATTTGGATGCTCAAGTGGAATTTGGAGCATTCCAAAAACTTGGAGATCCAACTACAAGAAGACAAGTAGTCTGATGCAAGATTGCTTTCTTATTTTTCGCTTCTATTTTCTGTTTGTGATTTGACATAGGCTGCTGGAAAAATCTTGGTTAAAATCGCTGCCTTTTCTTTGATTCTTGTTCTTTCTTTATTTTATTCGGGAGATGATTCCAAATAAACAGGTACGGAAGCTATAATTGTAAACCACGATCGAATTTATGGAAGCATTGGTTTATACATTCCTCTTAGTATCTACTCTAGGGATAATTTTTTTCGCTATATTTTTTCGAGAACCGCCTAAAGTTCCAACTAAAAAAATGAAATGATTTTTCATTATATCAATTGAAGTAATGAGCCTCCCAATATTGGGAGGCTCATTACTTCAATTAGTCCCCGTGTTCCTCGAATGGATCTCTTAATTGTTGAGAGGGTTGCCCAAAGGCAGTATATAAGGCGTACCCAGTAAAACTTACAAGTAAACCAGATATAGAGATGGCGACTAAGGTTGCTGTTTCCATTATTATATAATTTCAAGATCACAATGGATCTATGATAAGATCGTTTATTTACAGCGGAATGATATACAAAGTCAACAGATCTCACTGAATAAAAAATAAGATTTATGGCTACACAAACCGTTGAGGGTAGTTCTAGATCTGGTCCAAGACGAACTGTTGTAGGGGATTTTTTGAAACCATTGAATTCGGAATATGGTAAAGTAGCCCCTGGATGGGGAACGACTCCTTTGATGGGTGTCGCAATGGCTTTATTTGCGATATTCTTATCTATTATTTTGGAGATTTATAATTCTTCCGTTTTACTGGATGGAATTTCACTGAATTAGATTCACAAGAACCACGAAGCCTCGCTTTTCAATACAAAAAGTGAAACTTTTAGTTCTCGGCTTTTTTTTAGCCCATTCTATTTTGGTAGTTCGACCGCGAAATTTATTTGTTTCTGTATTTCCGGAATATGAGTGTGCGACTTGTTATAATTGATCCTATTGATAGTACAGAAAATGGGTCTGTCATCTTGATCGAGATAGTTTTATCCCGTCGGATAGCCATTCTAGTATCTGGAGCACGGAATATATGAAATGGATCACGAAGTATTCGAACTATGATTCATACTTAATATTCAAACCTCGCGGCCGGACTCAAAAAAAATTTTCAAAGAAAGAGTTATATTATTTATAAATCGAAAGATTTTTTCTTCTTTCAAACTCTCATTTAGTTTATGCTTATTTTGATCAAAGGACAAACCTTTCTTTTCTTTGTATTTTTATTTATTATATCTATTCTATTCATTGAATAAGTGATGATCCAATGGTTCTTACTCAAAGAATCTTTGGACTTAGTTTGAAGGTTTTATTGAATCATCGCGGTTCTGGTATGAATCTGAAGTTTCAATTGATTCATAGGGTCTTAACAAGAGAATTCCTATCAAAAATAAAGAAAACAAGAATAAAGCCACATTCCATACAAATAACAAATCAAAGCAAAGAAAAAGAAATAAGTAGGTAAATAGAAGATTCAAGAGGCCTGTAACGATCAACATAAAGACGAATGCGCCGACTTGATTTTTTGGCATTATAATTACAACTACAAAAAAGAGCTTTCGGATTTTTACTCTTTTGTGTCTTCAGATAAAATTGAATGAAAAGATTAAGAAGTTTCAAACTTTCTATTCCATATCCGTTTCAGCTATTATTTGGGTGTTTTTGTTTGAGCTGTACGAGATGAAATTCTCATATACGGTTCTCAGGGGGGGAGTCCTCTTGGTTTACCTATCTCAATAAAGTCTATGATTGGTTCGAAGAACGCCTCGAGATTCAGGCGATTGCAGATGATATAACTAGTAAATACGTTCCTCCTCATGTTAACATATTTTATTGTCTAGGAGGAATTACGCTTACTTGTTTTTTGGTACAAGTAGCTACAGGATTTGCTATGACTTTTTACTATCGTCCAAC